GAGATTTCGCATAGATCTATCTCGCTTTTCGGTTTCGGGGGTTTAACCAAAAGAAGTTAATCGCATGAGTTTCAAACTTGAATTTTAATTTTGAATTCGTTTTTGTTTTATCTTTTATCCCACCTTCAAACGAATAAAGGATGGACATTTCCTCTTTTCGTTAACATTTTCTGCAAGGTAACTATCTCGGTTTCATATCCAAATTTATATAGAATTCTTGAAAAAGGCTTTCTTTCCTGCATAAGAAAGAAAAACTGACTATCTTTGGGATCTGATCCTACACCGCTGCTCAATACCTTAGTGGATCGCCTCTATTACATAAGCAGATTACTAACTTTTATCTATCTTCTATTATGTAGGGCATAAGTAAGCAGTTCTTAATGTATTGGCGCAAACCTCGTTAATTGATCTTTACGGTGCTTCTTCTCTATCAATTCGATTTTTTTATCCATAGAATAAAGTATCTAGGCATATCTTATTTCTTCATATTTTCGACTCATATGAAGTTTCGTTCCTTGCTACAGCTCATAAAAATCGTTGTTTTTGACGATGCATATGTAGAGAGCCTTTTTTCTTTTTTTTTACTAGAAGATTTTTTCGGTCTTTCCTTTTTTCTTTCTATAGTAGAGATAGTCGCACGTAATGACAGATCACGGCCATATTATTAAACGCTTGTGGTAAGAATGGGTTTCGTTCTAGTGCCCTAAAATAATATTCTAAAGCTTTCGTATGATCCCCATTACTTGTGTGAATAAGGCCTATGTTATAGAGTATATAACTTCGATCGTAGGGATCAATTTCTAATCGCATAGCTTCATAATAATTCTGTAAAGCTTCTGCATAATTTCCTTCGGATTGAGCTGACATCCGTTACGGTCGTCATTCGATTAAAAGAATCTCCGTTCCAGAACCGTACGTGAGATTTTCATCTCATACGGCTCCTCCTTTATATGCATAATGATAATATTTCAATCATTTTTTATTCCATGTATCGATTATTTTCATTATGAATTGAGCGGGGCTAGTGTTTTTGCACGAAATTTCTAGCCAACCTTCCTGCGCGGGAGCTTTTGTTAACATCAAACGTGTTGGTACTAGATAGAAATGGCAACTCCAACAATTTCTTTGTCCTCAACGCCCCCTCATTTCCAGGAATTAGTCACTTCAACAGTCTTTGATGGTTATATGGGTATCCAAGGTACGAACGAGATGGATATTTGTTGTCCCAACCATTCTTTTAAGTCCCAATCCAGATAAGGAAGGGGGTAAGTAATTTTTAACAAAGCTTTCGTCTTGTTGATTTCTAGATGTAATGCTTTTCCCCTATGCTGCCTATTAGGACTAGTAGAGTGGGATTGACCTGTAATACAGAACCGATAGGTGTAACCTTTCGCTCAAGGCTAAAATGGATAATGGAAGCATATGAGGCTGCATTAATCGGGGATACACGACAGAAGGAATTGTTCTATTTCTAAACTTCACCTCCAACAAGCGTAGATTTTTTTCAATAATCGATCAAAATAAGAATAATCTTTTTTATTTCTATCCCGAATTTTTTGTCTTTCTCATAAGACTGGGGGAAAAAAAGAATCAAATCACACCATCTCTGTAATAGGTAAATGCCTCCTTTTCGCCTGAAGTTGTTGGAATTATTCGTAATAAAATATTGGCCACAACCGAAAAGGTCTTATCAATAAAATTTCCATTTATCCGTGATCTAGGCATAGGTAACCAATCCATTCTAAAATTCTTTTCATTCTCCCTAGGGGGAAAATAATCCTACAAAGAAAGGAATTGTACAATACGAAATAGCATAAAAAAGATTCATTAAAAAAAAAAATAAATTCAATATTTATCTCAAATAAAATGTAAAGATACGAACCGAACCTTCTACTCCTACTCAAATTCAAAGACTAAAATTGCTCCTTTTTTTTAGGAATAAAAAAAAATAGTTGAATACGATTCCAATCCAAATGTAGTATACCAATGGGCGAACTAGTCCTATTTAATCGAAACTGAAGAATCAAGGAATTTTTCCTATAGATTCGGGCGAAAGACTTTTATTAAGTTTTGATCCAAAGAGGGGGAAAAGAATCGAATAATTCTTCTATGATGTAAATCAAATTCGAATAACCGTCTATTTTGTTTGTGTTATGCGCATAGTGAGTAGACGCTATACAATCAAATAGTCCCAGGATGGGTCATGAATTTGTAAGAGATCTACGAAATAATCTATTTTTTTGGTGAAAACTTTAAAGAAAGGAATTTTATAATTTTTATGGAATCGTCGTTTAAAGGGAATCATGATCGAAAGGTATCCATTAATCATAGTCTAAAAAACATAAACCCACCAATCCCTTGATTCCTTCCAACTCATTGATTGAATCCCCTATAACTATAAATAACATATAAGAAAAAGGCGGGAACATCATCTTTGCAAATACGAAAAAAATATCTTTTTAGTTTAGCCTTTCACAATAAAAACTTTTTTATTTGAATTCCCGAGCCTTGAATTTTGAATTGAAGTAAAGATCCTTATCAAAAATGGGATATTTTTTTAGTTCGAATTGGTTGGTTGTACCTTACCTAGCCAATCCAAACAAAAATATGAATAACTCGCTATTCATTCTGTTACTGGGTCATAATTGTTGTGTAGGAGAGGTGGCCGAGTGGTTCAAGGCGTAGCATTGGAACTGCTATGTAGACTTTTGTTTACCGAGGGTTCGAATCCCTCTCTTTCCGTACCTTCACCCAACTCACCAACATCGCTAACCGTAACAAATAAACCAAGAGGTAGATCCTTCTTTCTATCTTTATATATATATTCATATAGATCTATATTCTAGATATAGATAGATTTTCTATTTCTAATTTAATTGCTGCGATACGTAAAATTATGGAATAAGGTCGACAAAAAAGAAAAAGATCTCTGTCGATCTATAATACATGAAGGGGAAAAATCCGGATCAAACCCTTTCCCTTAATTTTAAATCAATTTTTTTTTGGCGAAAGGGGGCTCATTTTTTCGAAACCTTTTTCTTTAAGGTAGGCTTAAGTCTGACGGGAATAATATTCTACGACTAGCAATTCGTTTATTTTCAAACCGACCCACTTATTATCTATTATTTGATTGACTACTCCTTTATATGGGAATGGGTGAAGAGTCAAATGTTTTGGCAATTCTTCGCTGTGGGATGAATCTAGATAATTTTGAACGAGAGCTTTAGATTTTTGCTTATCCCTCGCCATAACAATATCGTTGGGTTTGCAACGATAACTTGGTATATCCACTATACGACCATTAACTAAAATATGTCTATGATTAACTAATTGGCGGGCTCCCGGAATAGTCGGAGACATACCCAACCGAAAAAGGATGTTGTCCAAACGCATTTCAAGTAATTGGAGTAAAACCTGACCTGTTGACCCTTTGGCTTTTCTAGCGATACGAAAGTATTTAAGTAATTGTCGTTCTGTAATACCATAATGAAAACGTAATTTTTGTTTTTCTTCTAGACGAATACGATATTGAGATCTTTTCCCGGAACGTGATGGGTTTCTAAGATCTCTAGGCTTTTTATTAGTTAGTCCTGGTAAAACCCCCAGACGTCGTATTTTTTTGAAACGAGGCCCTCGGTAACGCGACATAAAGACTCCTTATTTATTGTTATTGATATTTTATTTAAATTAAAGAAATTAAAACTGAACTAAATGGTAAATGAAGCGAAATCCCCGGAAGTATTCTATTAATTGTACTAGAACGAATAATGGCACTAGAAGGAATAGTGAGATGAAAGATGTACGGATCCGAAGTTCCTCCTTCTTTTTGTATTAATATTCATTCTTTTTTTATTTGAAATGAAATTTCGTTTAGTATTTTTATTTTTATAATTATTGATTGGAATTTTATATTGTATTTAGTATATTAATAATTATTAATTGAATTATTGTATATGTATAAATTCTTGTATATATTTATTTTTAGTTTAGTTAATATTTCGAATTTTTGTTGTATATTTATTTATATTTATATATTTAGATTCTATATAATCTAAAAAAAAATCGAAAATAAAGAATCGAAAAAGGAAAGGTGTCTTTTTTCTTTAATTTCAAAGAAACGTTCTCAATCATATAAAAAATAGAACATAGAAAAAATAAAAAAAAGCCGGCTATCGGAGTCGAACCGATGACCATCGCATTACAAATGCGATGCTCTAACCTCTGAGCTAAGCGGGCTCACATAAAATAAACTTTACACGCATAATACCTCCATCAATTATATCTTAGCTATTAACCATTCATAAATAATAAAAAATATAGAATATAAATCGATTTCAAATCTATATTGCAGTAAATTAATTTGTAAATTAATTTTCATATTTTAATATAGAGTATGTATATAAATAAGATAAAGATTACTATCCCGATCTATAATTTATATTTATTACATTACATTCCAATTCTAACAATTAGAATAATATCTTCTATTTCTCCTTTTTTATCAAAAATTTTAAATTAGATTTTTAGATTTAGATAGAATTTTAGATCAAATTATATAATTTTTTTTAGCTATTCTATTCGATTTTAATTCGTTTTTATAATCTTTTTAATATGCATTTCTTTATAAATCTTTATAAAAATTGGAATGTATTCTTATAATATTAATAAATAGAATTTATTCTTTATGAGTTCTAACTATAACAATCTATATTTCATTTTCTTAATCTTAATTAAGTTAAGAAGAAAATTCATAATTAATAAGGGTCTACCCCTAAAAAAAGCATAAAAAAATGGAATAGGCCTATATATAATAATAGAAATAAAATATAAATATATAAAAGATAAAGAAAGATAAAGATGCAATTCAGATCAGAATAAGACATTCCTATGCTTTAATTTGAAAACTAAGAAAAAAAATCGATCCTTTGAGTATTCCAACTTTCATGGGAAAATTAAAAGAAAGGTTCATATATAGAGTGATAGATATCTGTCTATATTGA